CTAATTCAAGATCAAAATATTCGGAGGACTCTTCTGACCAAACAAAAAATATGTAATTGTCAGCAAAGTTGTTTACTTTTTTTAATCCAAGAAGTTTTTCTTACTTTATACACAATACATAGGTCATCGATTCAGCATTGGCTAAAAAGGGGGAGAAAACCCCCAATAAGTAGTTCAAATCGTTTTATCGATATGAGTGTTCTATATTGATAAAATATTTATTTTGAAACCATACCTATATTAACATAGTGGTAGAAAGAGTACCATGCTGCGTCTGGACTTCAAACAGTTTAGCTTTAACCATGTTAATGGTCCCACATTATTGGTTGATAGAGAATCAAAGTGGATTTTCCAATAAATTACGAAATGCTATAGTTCTTACATATGATTTCTGAATTTATTCAGAAGTAATTCGCGAGATCATGCACTTTTCTTTCTTAGATATAACTTTCCTAGTTATAACAGAAAAAATACATCTGGTTGGATCCAGCCTATTCTTGAAATAAACAACTCGCACACACTCCCTTTCCAAAAAAGAGCAAGACCCCAAGCACTACACTTAGATTTATTAGATTTGTTGCTAAAATATCGGTATTAAACCCGAAACTCCCGGCGGATGGCCAGTGGCCCAAAGAAACGAAAGAATCGGTTACATTTTTCATATGATCTCCTCGTATAGATAGACTAAAAAATCGAACAGAGTTCTTTTTGTATTACTTTGTCCTCTTTATATATATATAGTTATAGTTTCCTATTTTCTAAATCGAATCAAAAATCTATTCGATTTAGAAATCATGAATTACCTCCTTGGTTGCACCCCCTCTTAAAAAGGCCTACGAACACGAACGGGAAGGATGAAAGCGAGTTGGTATGCTAATTCCTCATCTGCAAATCAGCCCTTCCCGTGGGTTATTTTCTCAACGAATAAGTAATTCTAGGAATGAAATCTTTATATAATTCGAAAAAACAAAGCACAAGTCCAGGGCAATAAAATATGAAAAATAAAAATTTTTCATATTTCTAATATTAAACAAAAGGATTAGCAAATAAAAGTGCTAATGCTACAACCAGGCCATAAATTGTTAAAGCTTCCATAAAAGCTAGACTAAGCAATAAAGTACCTCGTATTTTTCCCTCCGCCTCGGGCTGTCTCGCGATACCTTCTACAGCTTGACCCGCAGCAGTACCTTGACCAACTCCAGGTCCAATAGAAGCAAGCCCTACAGCCAATCCAGCAGCAATAACGGAAGCGGCAGAAATCAGTGGATTCATGATAAGTTCCTCGTACCAAAAAAAAAAATGGTTAATGATACATTCAACCAATGAACTATGACTTAATTATTCCATTGCTACGATTCATCCAGTCGAAGTAACTACGAACTTCGAATTCAAGTAATAACATTCTTGAATCATAAAAATGACTTTGATATCTCTTTTTTAGTTTCTCTCGATAAAGTATTTGTGAATCCATACAACTTTAGTTTTTCCGTTTCTTTGTCCCGAATGGCTCTTTGAATTCTTCGATTTTTTTATTGACTTCATCCGTTTATTCATTCAACTCACAGTCACAGATGAGATAGAAGGACTTCTATAGAATCCCCATCTAGATTCACATTCGATTAGTAGGGAAAATTAGATATATCTTTAGCTCGTATATAACTAGTCAATATCTAATATCACATATACATGTCTTTCTTACACAATGTAAACCAACTCTTCCTTCATCTTCAATTCAATTTGATAAGGATGCGTCTAACCCTTGACAAGAGTTAATTCCATTCCATATACCTAGTTCGACCTCCCCTCTACGAACCATTTATGAACCCCGCTTTTTATAAAGAATCCTTTCCCTTCCCCCTATCATTTTTATCATTATCCTGCAACCTAAATTGATAAGATAATCAATGGATAAATTGATTGGGCCGAATCGTTGCATAGAAATTGATTTTATTGATCTAAGTTCCTACAATTTATTATTTATTAATATTTTCGTTTGGTCAATCGGTGAATAAAATCAACTGAAAAGGGGAATCAGTCTATAGAAAATCCTTTTTTTTAATAACATTTACGTAATACCACAAGACTTCTTCGTCAAATTACGACTCCGAATAGTGAATATTCGGATTCGATGACCAATCTAAACCGAATATTCATTGAGGGGAAGGTATGATAAATGGACCAAACGGGAATTTTAGGAAAAAGATCTTTGAGATCTCTTTCTTTTTTTTTCAATTCTCTACTCTAATATCAATATTGTAATCTTTATTGTAATTGTAATCTTTTTTTCTATTACTCCAGATCGTATATAGTGTAGTTGTATATTTTCATTCCCTAAGCTAATGTTCATTTTTTTTAGCTGCGCGCACATTGCCTTAGGTTAAACTAAAAAAAAAAGACTTTTTAAAAAACTAGTCAATGGTGGCCCTCCATGGATTCACCTATATAAGCCGCGGCTAAAGTTGCAAAAATAAGAGCTTGAATACCACTTGTAAATAATCCA